TGCCCATGGATAAAGAAAGACCGTTTCAACATCAAAAACAACAAAAACTAGAGCAAACATGTAATAGCGAATTCGGAATTGTACCCAAGCATCCCCCATGGGTTCTATACCTGATTCATAACTAGAAAGCTTTTCTGGCCCTTCCCTAATCGGGGCTAAAATTCCAGAAATGACAAATGCCAAGATAGGAATAACGCTTGATATTATTAGGAATGCCCAGAAAATATCATATTCGTGAAGCAGAAACATAAAAGTACTCCTATGAATGTGGAATAGGCTGAATTCTTCCATTTAATTTTGAATTTTCAAATCATCTAGAACTTCTTAGATGAAACAAGAAAAGAATTTCTTTTGATCAAATCAAGCCGCATAGTTGAGAGTTTGTTTGCTGCAGGACATGCCTTGTTTCAAGATTCATCTAATGTTATCCCACTTTTTTTTTTCTTCTTTCAATTTTATTTCTATATGTGTAGACATAGCATGCTTTTGCACAAACAAGATTCTCTTATACTTAGTTATTTTTCTTTTCTATTATACTTATTCTTAAACTAAGTATTCTTCTACTTAGTTTATACTTATTATCTTATAAATCTTAATAAAGTAAAGACTTATCTTATTTCTATTTCATATTGATCTTATATCTTCTAAATAGAATAGAAATAGAAAGCGAAAGAATCTCTTATAGTAAAGAATAAGAGAAAGAAATTCAATAATTAAGATTTTCAATTCAATTCACAATTCAATTAATAACAATTAAAAAAAAATAGAAATTGAAAGAAAAATAATAAAAATAAATAAGAGAAATAAGAAATAGAGTCTATTATTTCTATGATATGAAAGATGAATATAGTACTAAAAAGTACTAAAAAGTACTAAAATCGCGTTTTGGAATGAACCAAAATACTTGTTTGTTTTGTTACGGCAATAAAACTTCGTAAGACCAACCAATGGGTTAGGTTTCGCTACAAGAAAAAGGTTTGTTCTATTTTTATAGTAAACCTACACAATGAAAGATAGCACAAAGTGGTAGATTCGACAGAATCGTGAACGATCGACATAACAAAAGATCCTCCTAATAATAGAAGATCCTTCTAATAGTTAAGAGTCTAATAGAAAGAATCACACATTATCGAACAATTCGACAGACAAAATTACCAAACCCACTCCACTCTTAGAATATAGAAGAAAGAACATTGATGGATTTAGGGATAATGAATGAGCCCTACATTATCTTTGAAACAAATGGAAAGAATCTCTTAGGTTTGTTGTTCCACCAAAAAGTGATTAGTCAGAGGGCTTTTACAAATACTCAAGATCAAGAAAAGAATAGGTCTAGATCCATGCGACTTAGGATTGGATTTGCTTGGGTCAGGTTGAAGTCTTCAGACAGGATTATGTCATGATTTTCATTAGAAAAAAAAAAGTGTATCACTAATTCTTTGATCATGGGCAGGAAAAGAGGAAAAATATCATATGTAATTCATTCATGAAAGTGGATGAAGAGAGATGGGTATTTGATCCGAGATTTGACAAATACCAATTGGGTCCGTTGGAATGAATTATTGTGTTTCTTTTCTTGTTCCTACTACTACTCAAATAAAATTTCTATACAAAACAAAAAAGGAATGTATTAGGGCTATACGGACTCGAACCGTAGACCTTCTCGGTAAAACAGATAAAACTTATTATTATCGAAATGATTCAAACTGTTTCAAAGACCCAACATGCATTTTGTTGCATTGGGCTCTTTCATCAACTGATGTAAAGATCAGTTAGTTCACCATATTTTTCTTTACAGAAAGATAAGAAGATAATGAGATGGCTCCATGTGCTCTGATTCATTATTTGTATCCTGATATAGGAGCAATACCAAAGTGTTTCAAAGAAGGGTGACCTTGATTTAGGTCTGCCTTCGGCCTAGATCAACCTAAGTGAAATGCAGTCTCTATCGCTCCGCTGCAAGAGTCCAATATGAGACTTCATACACCTCAAAGCTCATAGGACGAAAAGAGGTTCTTTTGAGATCCTTATACTCATTATGCCTGGCATTGAATGGACTGGGCATTTACCTTACAATGGCAGGTTCTATTTGATTTGGCACCGGAATTCGCACCTGAATCGGATCAAACCAAATATTTGTCAGGCTATTTTTCTCTTGTTCTCTCGAATCTACGGAGTAAGACATCGACTTCTCAAAAAGATCAATTATGGTCATTGCATAATAGGCTCCCTTGAAAAGCATTGGCGCACGTGTAAACGAGGTGCTCTACCTAACTGAGCTATAGCCCTTGGCATAACTATTTTAACATAGAGACAATTTCTTGTCAAGAAGGGTATCCCATAATCCCACATGATAACTCTCTGATCCGTTTACGTTTACTGGTAAAAGATTGATATTGCTTAGAAAACATATTTTACCTATAATCCATCGAAGTGATGGAGACCCTTTTTGTGGTGATAAATGGCCTACTTAACCCAGTGGTTAGAGTATTGCTTTCATACGGCGGGAGTCATTGGTTCAAATCCAATAGTAGGTAGAACTTATTAGATACCGGATTCCATGGTATCTAATAAGTTTTTCTACCCATCCTATTTTTTCGTTCTATCATCAGATTAATCAGATTAGACTTCATTGTGTTCAAATTGTGGAATCCAAATGTAGTGTGTAGTGTATAATAAAGAACTCTTTTGATTTTGATTGATGACTACTAATAGGAAATCACTTTGACAGCTTCTACTCGTGTCCTAGCTCGTCTGAGAGCTAGATTTGACTCAATTGCTTGTCTCTTACCCTCAGCTCTACTCAAGTTAGCTTCAGCTATTTCAAGAGTTTGTTGAGCTTCTTGTGGATCAATGTCAGTACTAATTTCCGCACTATTTCCTAAAATGGTGATCTCATTATTACTTATTCTAGCGAAACCGCCCATAAGAGCCACCGTTACCCATCGGTCGTTTAGTCGTATTCTCAAAAGACCTATATCTACAGCCGTGGCAATGGGGGCATGGTTTGGTAATACGCCAATTTGTCCACTATTAGTAGATAAAATAATCTCTTTCACTTCGGAATCCCAAATCATTCGATTAGGAGTCAGTACACAAAGATTTAAGGTCATTTCTTCAATTTGCTCTCCTCTTCTAAGTTCATAGCTTTCGCGGTAGCTTCATCGATGTTACCCACCAAATAAAAGGCCTGCTCGGGAAGACTGTCTAATTCTCCAGAAAGGATGAATTGAAACCCCCGAATTGTTTCTGCGAGACCAACATATTTCCCTGGAGAACCAGTAAAGACTTCTGCCACAAAGAAGGGTTGTGATAAGAAACGCTCAATCTTTCGTGCTCTTGCTACAGTTAAACGATCTTCTTCGGATAATTCGTCCAACCCAAGGATAGCTATAATGTCCTGAAGTTCTTTATAACGTTGTGAAGTTTGCTTAACCCTTTGCGCAGTTTCATAATGTTCCTCGCCAACGATCCGAGGTTGTAACATAGTTGATGTTGAATCCAAGGGATCTACTGCTGGATAAATACCTTTGGCAGCTAATCCTCTTGATAATACTGTAGTAGCATCTAAATGTGCAAATGTCGTGGCAGGAGCAGGGTCGGTCAAATCATCCGCAGGTACATAAACTGCTTGGATCGATGTTATAGATCCTTCTTTGGTAGAAGTAATTCTTTCTTGCAAAGAACCCATTTCCGTACTAAGGGTAGGTTGATAACCCACTGCAGAAGGCATTCTGCCTAATAAGGCAGAGACTTCGGACCCTGCTTGAACGAAACGAAATATATTGTCGATGAATAGAAGTACGTCTTGCTCATTAACATCCCGGAAATATTCCGCCATGGTTAGGGCAGTCAAGCCAACTCTCATACGAGCTCCTGGCGGTTCATTCATTTGACCATAGACTAGAGCCACTTTGGATTCTGCAAGATTTTTTTCATTAATCACCCCGGATTCTTTCATTTCCATGTAGAGATCATTTCCTTCACGAGTACGTTCACCTACTCCACCAAATACGGATACGCCTCCGTGAGCTTTGGCAATGTTGTTGATCAATTCCATGATGAGTACTGTTTTACCCACTCCAGCTCCCCCAAATAGTCCTATTTTTCCTCCACGGCGATAGGGGGCTAAAAGATCCACCACTTTAATCCCGGTTTCAAAGATTGATAATTTCGTATCTAACTGTATGAAGGCGGGTGCAGATCTATGAATAGGAGATGTTGTGCGAGTATCGACAGAACCTAAATTATCAACGGGCTCTCCAAGAACGTTGAAAATTCGTCCGAGAGTAGCTCCCCCGACTGGAACACTTAGAGGAGCTTCCGTGTCAATCACTTTCATTCCTCTCATCAGACCATCTGTAGCACTCATAGCTACAGCTCTCACTCGATTATTTCCTAATAATTGTTGTACTTCACAAGTTACATTAATTTGTTGACCGACAGTATCTCGACCCTTAATTACCAAAGCATTATAAATATTAGGCATTTTGCCCGGTGGAAAAATGACATCCAGTACTGGGCCAATAATTTGAGCGATACGCCCCAGGTTTTGTTCTTCAAGTGTAGAAACCACAGGATCAGAAGTAGTGGGATTGCTTCTCATAATCATAAATCATAATAAATATATCAAAATTCTTTTTTGAAAAGTACTGAATCGAAAATCAATATCCGATAGCAAGTTGATCAGTTAATTCCATAAGAAATAAATGGGCGTTAGCATTCGATTGAGTTGGTACCACCCAATCGAATCCAATTTAATCCTTTACTCAGTGAATGAGTCAATTTTCAATTCTTTCTATTGTCTTTTTTCTTTTTTTTTTTTATTTGTTTTGATTTGTGTTGTGCACCTATTCTTCTTCTTTATATACCATATCTGTTCCCTTTTCTAGATGAATTATGCCTCTTTTCACATCTAGGATTTACATATACAACATATATTACTGTCAATAGAGGGGGGGTGGGGTCCTCTATTCTTTCTTTTTCTTTCTATATTCTAT